CCCTTTCTGAATAATGAGAAACAATTTGAAAGAACCGAGTCGACTGCTAGAACTACTGGTCTTAGAACCAGAAATAAATAGGCTTACTCTTTCTTCACTTGAATCATAATTTTAATCCGAACTCAAACACAGATTAGTGTTTTTCCGAGAATCCAGATTTGATTATCGTGTCGTAAGAAAAAAAACGAATTGGAGAAAGCTTTTTTTATTGAACGCGTTCATTCATTTTGACTACTTTAGTATATTTTATCATAGTAATTTAGACTCTACCTTCCCGGAGAATGAACTCCGGGAAACTCCCTTTAAATTATTCCGCTGGATTCTTTACAATCTACTTCTTTTATGATCTCATTAGAAATCATATAAAGACAATTCCTATTTGATATAGCTATTTGTGCAAGTATTTTACGATTAAGAAGCAGCTGTCTCTTGTACAGATCATGTATTAATCTACTATAACTATAGTATACTGACCTTTCGCGAATTACTGCGTTTATTCGAATGATCCACAAACGACGAAAATTTCTCTTTTTACTATCCCGATCCCGATGAGCCGAAACCAAAGCTCTTATTTTCTGTTGAGTAATCGTTCGAGTAAGTCTTGAATGGGCCCCCCGAAAGCTTGATGTAAATAAACGAATTTTTGTTCTACGTCTCCGAGCTATATATCCCCGTCTAATTCTAGTCATTGAATAGATGAAACTTTGACGAATAACTAATTGATTTCTTTTCTTTCAGTTATTCTTTTCCCCTTTCCTAATCTATTAATAACAAAACGGATTTTTCCAATGTATAAAATAAAAATTCCAATGGCTTTGGCTGCTATAACCTTCCCGACCACGATTTTTTCTTTTTTTTAGGCGAAATAAGAAAGAAATAATAAATTGTATTCTGCTATAAGTGGAAAATAAAAAATATAAATGGATAAAGAAATTGTGGGTTTCATTGTTTCTATGGTGACTTCTTAAACGGTGAGGTCTTCTCTATACACCGGAGCCTTTACTTCATTTAATCAACGTTATTGATAACTTGTATAGTTCATCCTTTTTGGCTCTACCCATGAATTATCTAGTAATAGGTCTTTCACAACGAGATCTACCTATACAGTAACGGTATTTAATTATGAAAATTAGCTGGGTAGCTGACCCTCTTAGTCCGTTCTTGCCAGAGTAGGAGCCTAATCTTTATGCTTTTTAACTGAGATTTCCTCCGCTTAATGGATAACCATTTGCTACCAATGGAGAATTGCTTCTCATCGTAATTGGATTTGCACCAATGGAAACCATAAAATTCATACACAATGAAGGGATATGATAGATTTTCTTAGTTTTTTAGATAGTGAATAGAGTCCCTTCTTCCATTCTATCCTATTCGCCGGTACTGATCATTCATACTGGAAAGGTTGTTTTCTTGCTTTTGTGCCAGCTCATGATATGATCTAAACAAGTCGCACATACACCCGAGTACATGTTCCTCGACGCTGAGGGCATCCCCGAAGAGCGGGGGATTTCGTGACATTTCTGATTGGCTGTCTTGTATTTCTAATAAGTTGTTTAATAGTTGGCATGTTGAATTGTATACATAATGGACTGGTTTAGATTGATCCTAACCGGATGATTATGAATCCCTTCTATTTAATAGAATATTAAACTCAGAGATAAAATCTCAAATCACGGATTTGCATGAAATCCATGTTATTTTCATTCAACCGTTACAAGATCAACAATTCCATAAGCTTGTGCTTCTGTTGCTGACATAAAAACATCTCTTTCCATGTCTTCGGATACAACCCATAGGGGTTTGCCTGTTCTTTGTACATAAACCCTTGTGAGGGTTTCACGCAGTTTCAGTAGTTCTTCCGCTTCCAGGATAAATTCTCCCGTTTGTGCCTCATAAAACGAACTAGCAGGTTGATGGATCATTACCCTGATGATATAACATAATAAAAGGGTCCTCCTCTATCTCGCATGATGAAGCGAAGAAAAAAGAAAGATAAAGAATAATAGGAAAAAGATAGAATTGAACAACCGTACGGGCATCTTTTGTACATTGCATATGCATACGGCTCTACAAAAAAATTGACCTTTCCCCTCCATTGAAGAAAGAGAAGAATATATCAGACCCAGACGGTTAAATGATCAAAATGCCACCCTTCCTTTCGGAATAGTTAAAAAATACTACGATGGCTCCGTTGCCTTATATATTTATATTCATTTTTATTGTTTTTTTGTCTGTGATTCAGCAATCCCAAAGTTTCTTTTTGATCCAATCAAATCAAATAAGGGAAAAATTTTGTTTTTTTTTTCACATTCATTCTTTACATAACATAAATATTGTTAAGAACCTTCCAATATAAAAACAAAAGGGTTTGTGACGCCGAACTGGACTCCCGATAAATAAGAGCAAATCGGAAATATCCTTTATCTCATACTACTCTTTCGATACATAATCTAATTTTTTGATAATGCAAAAATTTCTCATATCGAATTCGAAGTGCCATGCTATTATTACTTAATATTCATATTTCATAGGGCGAAGGCATAGTCTTCTTTTTTCTCTCAAATAAAAACCTCATTGGCGCCAAGCGTGAGGGAATGCTAGACGTTTGGTAATTTCTCCCCCGACCAGGATAAAAGATCCCATTGAAGCGGCTAACCCCATGCATATTGTATGGACATCTGGTCGCACAAATTGCATAGTATCATAAATAGCTACTCCAGGTATTACCCATCCGCCGGGAGAGTTTATAAACAAATACAGATCCTTAGTATCATCTTCGATACTGAGATATATCATAAGACCAATAAGTTGATTTGAGATCTCGCTATCAACTGCTTGACCTAAAAAAAGTAATCTTTCTCGATAAAGTCGGTTGATTAGGGTAGAAGTGTATCCCTCAGAAACCGTACATGCACCTTTTGATGCATACGGTTCAAAAAAATTGCGAAAACAAAAAAAGAATCAATGTATAGATTCCAGTCCTCTTTCTTTTCTCACTTTTCTCATAACAGGTTCTTTTTGACCTCTAACAAAAGGGTTTTTCTTCTTCAATAAACACGAGTTTTGACTCCTTTATTTTTTTATTTTATTTAATAAAGTAAATAGAATAAAAAAGTCACTAAACTCATCGAATTAACTTCTCATTGATGTATTGTTTCATCGAGATTGAATCCAAATCACGATGGTATTTTTTTGTTCCTGAGTGGGTCTCTTTCATCTTTTTAGGTTTATGCTCTACTCCGGGTAAAGATTTGCCCGATTTTGATTTGCACATATAGGACAAATGCCCCCCTTACCATTTCTTTTTGTTATGACTTTCTGCTTTTTTTTTTTTCAATTTTTTTTTTCACACCTTCCAAGTATTTATTAACATTAACTCGCTTGACAAAGAAGCCAAATCGGAATCATTTATGATAGAACTAGTAATCATAGATATATTACCAATCAAATTGGGTTTTTCTAAACGGAGCCTGGATACTTCATTTTTTAGTTTTTTAGTCCAACCAAGCCAACCATAAATTATTCGAAGTAATATTAATCCCCCCAAAATAGATCTAATTGCACTTCACGCTCCAAATTTTTGATGATTCAATGAATCTTTCTTGGTTGGGCGAAACAGAGGATATCTCCATCCGGGAAGAAAACGGGGAAATCCCATACGACCCAATATGTCTGACAAGTCGCACTATACGTCAACCCAAGATGCATCTTCCTCTCCAGGACTTCGGAAAGGGACTTTTGGAACACCAATAGGCATTAAATGAAAGAAAAAAGAACTAAGTACTGTATTTCACTTTGATGTAGAAACGTAAGAATATGATTTTATTGTCTTTATAATATATATTGGCTTTTATCGTATTTATTTTATCCATGGATTAGAAAAAGTCATAAAGAAAAACAGGATGAATAAAGTCAAATTATTATGAATAGGGTGATGAAATGAATAAGTATGTACGCATTCGCTCATAGAAAATGGTATCAACCCCCATTGCGTATTGGTACTTATCGAGTATAGAATAAATCTGCTTCTCTTTGTTCCTACGAACAAAATTGTTCCATTATTTTATTACCAACAGAATAGAACAAATATTAACCCCTGTTCTGAAATAATCAATTCACTGAACAAGGGAGGTCCATAGGATAGTCATAGTAGAGTCTTTTCCACTGCAATAAAGTTACGTAGTGTCTATTTATCTTTGATAAAGGGGTATTTCCATGGGTTTGCCTTGGTATCGTGTTCATACCGTTGTATTGAATGATCCCGGCCGGTTGCTTTCTGTTCATATAATGCATACAGCTCTGGTTGCTGGTTGGGCCGGTTCGATGGCTCTGTATGAATTAGCAGTTTTTGATCCTTCTGACCCCGTTCTTGATCCAATGTGGAGACAGGGTATGTTTGTTATACCCTTCATGACTCGTTTAGGAATTACCAATTCATGGGGTGGTTGGAGTATCACAGGGGGAACTGTAACGAATCCGGGTATTTGGAGTTACGAGGGTGTAGCTGGGGCACATATTGTGTTTTCTGGTTTATGCTTTTTGGCAGCCATCTGGCATTGGGTATATTGGGATCTAGAAATATTTTGCGATGAACGTACAGGAAAACCTTCTTTGGATTTGCCCAAGATCTTTGGAATTCATTTATTTCTTTCAGGAGTGGCTTGCTTTGGTTTTGGTGCATTTCATGTAACAGGCTTGTATGGTCCTGGAATATGGGTGTCCGATCCTTATGGACTAACGGGAAAAGTGCAACCTGTAAATCCAGCATGGGGCGTGGAAGGTTTTGATCCTTTTGTTCCGGGCGGAATAGCTTCTCATCACATTGCAGCAGGGACATTGGGCATATTAGCGGGGTTATTCCATCTTAGCGTCCGCCCGCCACAACGTCTATACAAAGGATTGCGTATGGGAAATATTGAAACCGTTCTTTCCAGCAGTATCGCTGCTGTCTTTTTTGCGGCTTTTGTTGTTGCTGGAACTATGTGGTATGGTTCAGCAAC